TTATTGATGGTCATCTGTGTATAATGTAATTAATAAAGAGAAAATATATCCTTGAATAATACCAATACCAATTTCAAAAATAAAATAGCCTATTTGGACAACTATAACTAGTATAGAAATTGTGTATGAAGAGGATAATATTGAAATAGTTAAATAGTCTCCAATTAGTGTTAAAATAATATGTCCTGCTCTAATATTAGCAGCTAATCGGATGGATAGTGTAATGGGTCGGACTAAAATTCTTAATCTTTCAATTACTGGAAGAAAAGGAATTAAAAATGTGGGAGTCCCTAAAGGTAGTATAGAAGCTAGACTTGAATAAGGGTTGTTATTGTAGGAAGAAATAATTAAAGACAATCACAGAGGTAGGGCTAAAACAAAAGTTATGGCTAAATGTCTAGTAGTACTGAAAACATACGGTATTAGTCCTAATATATTAAAATTAATAATAGTAATAAATAATGAAGAAATTATTAGGCTAAAACCCCCTAAGTTTATACTATAGGATCGTGTAATTTGAATATTAATAGCTTGTTTAGGTAAAGATATAAAATTAAATATATTTGAAGTATTAATCCAGTAAGATGAATTGATAAAAAATAAAGATCATAGAGATAATAATCAGGTTATTATGTGGGCTGAGAATAAGGTAGAATTATGATCATCGAAGGAAGAGAAGATATCAACTATCATATATTAAGGATTAATAATTAAAATCATTTTCTAGATTAAAAGTCTAGTGCTTATAAATTCGGCCACTTAATATATGAGGTGGTCGATTTAAGTCGGTAGATTGTAAATCTATGAATAAGTATATTACTTTCTCGTAAAATAAAGTAAGCTAAAGTTTAAGCTGTTGGGTTCATACCCCAAAAATGAATGTATATTTATTCCTTTATTAGTAAAATTAGTTTAAGTTAAAATAGTAAATTGTGGTTTTACAGATATTATAAATATAATATTTTACTATGTTTAAATTAATTGGTGTGGAGTTATGTTTTAGTTTATTATTATTTTTTTGATTTATTATCATAAGAGTAATAATAGTTTACTTATGTATAAATAATATTTGTTTTATTTTTAGATGGGAATTATTTAATTGTATGAGAAGTAGAGTAAGTTTTGATTTGTTATTAGATTGAATAAGATGTAGTTTTAGGGGTTTGGTGTGTTTTATTTCAGGTTGTGTAATAATTTTTAGTATATCTTATATAAAAGGGGATTTAAATTGCTTTCGTTTTATTATTACGGTAATTTTATTTGTTTTGTCTATAAATTTTTTGATTTTTATCCCTAGTTTAATCTCGTTATTATTAGGTTGAGATGGTTTAGGTTTAGTTTCTTTTTGTCTTGTTATTTATTATCAAAATAATAAGTCTTTGGCAGCGGGTATATTAACTGTGTTAATAAATCGTGTAGGGGATTGTTTTATTTTAGCTTCTGTTTCAATTTTGTTAATTTTGGGTCACTGAAATGTGCTATGTTTATGAGATTTTATTGGTTTTGAGATAGTTAATTTTTTTATTATAATTGCTGGTATAACTAAAAGTGCTCAGATTCCTTTCAGTAGGTGATTACCTGCAGCTATAGCAGCTCCCACTCCTGTTTCTGCTTTAGTTCACTCTTCTACTTTGGTTACAGCAGGAGTGTATTTATTTATTCGTTTTTTTAATTATTTGAGTATATATTATTGGTTTAATGTATTCATAATTTATATTTCTATTATGACGACTGTTATATCGGGGGTATGTGCACTTTATGAATATGATATAAAAAAGATTATTGCTTTATCTACTCTTAGTCAATTAGGTGTTATAATAATATCTTTGGGCTTAGGTATACCTATAATGTCGTTGTTTCATTTATATACACATGCTATATTTAAGGCTTTATTATTTATATGTGGTGGTAATATTATTCATTGTTTTAGGGGTAAACAGGATATACGTCAGATTAATAATGTATCTAAAATATTACCAGTTACTTGTATATTTTTAAATATTTCTAATATAGCTTTATGTGGTTTACCTTTTCTTGCAGGGTTTTATTCTAAAGATTTGATTATTGAGATATTAATTATTGGTAATATAAATTTATTTATATTAATGATAGGGTTATTTGGTGTATGTTTAACTGTATTATATAGTATACGGTTTTCTATATATATTATTTGGGGAAATGAAACTTCGGAAATCTATAATAATATTAGGGATAATGACATAAAAATATTCTTTCCTATAAGTATACTAGTTTTAGGTGCAATATGGGGTGGTTGAATTTTTCAAGAGATATTTATTTTATTTAATATAAATATTTATATACCTATTATTATAAAACTATTTGTTTCTTTTTTAATTATTTTTAGTTTAGTTATATCATTAGGATTTTGAGATAAGGGTTATGTTATTATAAAATTGAATATGTTAAATTATATTAATAGAAGTATATGGTTTTTAAGGAGATTTATTTGTTATCCTATATTATATGGGTTTAAAAATTTTTCTAATAATAATTTAAAGGTCTTAGATATAGGATGATTTGAAATTTTAGGGGGTCAAGGAGTTTTTAATTTGAATAAATTATTTTTTTTTGTTTTAGAACATTGATTGATATTGACTTTTAATTGTTATTTAATTATTTTTGTTTTTTTTATTACTTATATTTAGAATATAAGGGTGAATAACACCTAATTATGAGCCGAAATCATATATGATTTATCATTTCTTATATAATTAATTTGGCTTTGGTTAGGATATAAATTACTATTAAATTAATATATGTTAGGTTTTAAATATATACGTTTTATTTATTTATTTATTTTATTGATTTGTTTAATATAAATTAAATAATATAATATTATTGTTAGTAGTTTACTATTATAATAAAAATAAATTACGCAGTATTTATTATTATACAATGAATGAAAGTTTGATATAGTTAATGTAAAGTAAAAGTGGTTAAATTAGTGCCAGCATCTGCGGTTATACTAATGCTTTAAATTTATATTTATATAGTGTAAAATAAAGTAGTAATATATTTAATATTTAGAATAGTTAAGGACAATAATTGAGGGTAAAATTTAATGGTTGTTATTAATTGTAATATTCTAAGTGTAAATTCTTTGAAAATAAGAAGGAAAACTAGGATTAGAGACCCTATTATTCTTTATTTTAAAAATTTTTATTACTTAAGTAGTGTGAATATATAATTTATAGAAAATAATATAAATTATTTAATTTAGAATGTTTGAAACTTAAAAGGCTTGGCGGTGTTATACATCCTTCCAGAGGAGTTTGCTTATTAATTTGATAATCCTCAATTTATACTTACTTTTTTTTGAATTTTAAATAATTTATCAGTTTGTATATTGCTGTCATCAGTTTATTTTGTAAAAATTTTATAAGAAACTTAATAATGTAATGATTATTATGTCAAGTCAAAATGCAGCTAATAGAAAAGGTTTAAAGTGAACTACAATTTATAATTTTTAAGTCGGATTAAATTATGTAATTAATTTATAAAGTTGGATTTGGTAGTAATATAATAATAGTGAGTTTTTATGAATTAGGTTTTATAATGCGTACATATCGCCCGTCGCTCTTGTTGGAAAATAAGATAAGTCGTAACATAGTAGATGTAGTGGAAACTGTTTCTGGGGTGTTATTAAATAGTTAATGGTTATATGTATTTATAAAAATTATGTGTTATGGAAATTATTTGTTTTTATAGTATAAGTGGTATAGATTTATTGTTTATTGTAGTACTGTGAAGGATTTAAATTAAATAGTTTTTTTTTAGTAGATTAATTGTTCGTACCTTTTGTATAATGGATTGATAATATATTTAATTTTAATATAAATTGATCTCGAATTGAAAAGATTTACTTAATATATGTGTTGTGTTGACGTTGTATAGTCATATATTTAATATTAAGTGGTAATGATATATTTATCGATTTTCATAATAGCTAGTTTATTGGTTTAAAATATTTAAGTATTATAATATTAAAATAATTTTGTTTATTTAATATTATTAATAATATGAGGGATAAGCTTCATATTAATAGTAGAATAAATTATATATTAATTAATAATTAAAGTAGAGTTAATAATGCTTTTCTTTACAAGTAGTTTAAATTATATAAGTTTTATATTTCAAGTATATTATAAAATCATAAATGTTTATAAATTAGTTTATAAAAATATATAATGTTAATATGAGTATTCAATAAATTATAAATTTAATTATTTTAATTGTAAATGAATAGTGTTAATTATATAATGAAATAAAATAAAGGAATTCGGCAAATATTAATCTCGCCTGTTTATCAAAAACATGTCTCTTTGTTATTTATAAATAAAGAGTCGGGCCTGCTCGGTGATAATAATTTAACAGCTGCGGTATTTTAACTGTACTAAGGTAGCATAATAGTTTGCCTTATAATTTGAGGCTAGAATGAATGGTTTGACGAAGGTTATTCTGTCTCTATTTTATTTAATAGAAGTTAATTTTTTAAAGTGAAAAAGCTTGAATTTTTTAAAGGGACGAGAAGACCCTATTGAGCTTATAATTTTATTTATATTATGTTTTATAATATTAAATGAATTTTAATTGGGGTGATTAAGGAATAAAATATTATTAGTATCTTCCTTAAAGTTATTAATATAGATGTATAAATTAACCAATATTTATATTGCTTATATTAGAGTTACCATAGGGATAACAGCGTAATTTACTTAGAGAGTTCTTATTGAAAAGTAAGATTGCGACCTCGATGTTGGATTAAAGTAACCTTAAGGTGTAGAAGCTTTAAAAGGTAAATCTGTTCGATTTTTAAAACTTTACATGATCTGAGTTCAGACCGGCGTGAGCCAGGTTGGTTTCTATCTTTTAAAATATATGTATAGTTTCTTTTAGTACGAAAGGATCAAAGATAACTAAATTATTAATTATAATATTGGTGTATAAGATGAGTCTAATAAGGTTAGATTATTAAATAAAAAAATTTACATTAAATAAATAGTTCTTATAGTGTATATTAAGCACATTAGATTTTCAATTTTTTAGAACACTGTTATGTGTTAAGAATAATTTTATTAGTATAAATAAGTATATTTGTTTTCCAAACAAATGGTTTAATATAAATTAAATAAAATACAAAATTTAACATAATATAATGTGTCTCACTTACATTGAGGAAATAATTAATATATAATTAGTTTTGAATAAAGTTGGCAGAATGATGTGAATAATTTAGGTTTATTTTATAAGAAATATATCTTACTTTATAAAGATTTTAAGTTAATTAAACTGAAGACTTTCAAGGTCTTTTATAAATTATATAATTTAAATCTTGATGAATATAAGAGGAGAGATATTACTTAGGATGTTTATTTATGTTAGTGGTGTTATTATTTTATTATTTCAATGAAAGCATATCTTAAATATAATATTAAGATTTGAGATTATAATATTAGGTATTATTTTTCTCTTTTTGTTGAGGTGAGGGGTGTATAGAGACGATTACAGGTTAATAATGGTAATTGTTGTTTTTGGTGTATGTGAGGCTAGATTGGGGTTGTCTTTATTAGTAAGGATAGTTCGGGCCCATGGTAATGACTACGTTAAATCTTTAAATTTATACAAATTATAAATTATAAGTATTGTTTTTAGTTTTATAGGATTAATTTTAATAAATTTTACATTAAGGTGAGAAATTCGTTTTTGATATATAATATTAATGAGTTTCTTTTCTTTAAAGTTTTTAAATATAGAAGTTTGAGGTAATGTGTTTATAAAATATTTTTATTGTGATAATATAAGGGGTATTTTAATTAATCTTACTTTTTGAATTGGAGGGTTAATGATACTTGCTAGTAATTACTCAATTAAAATTATAAATAATAAAAGTGTTAATTTTTCTTTTGTAGTTGTTTTATTATGTATATTAGTTATTTTATATTTTATTAGATCTAATGTTATATATTTTTATATTTTTTTTGAAATTTCTTTGATTCCTACTTTAATATTGATTATTGGTTGGGGCTATCAGCCTGAGCGTTTGCAGGCTGGGATATATATGATATTGTATACTATTAGTGCTTCTTTACCTTTATTAGTAAGATTATTAATATTGGGTTATATATATAAATCTTTTAATATGGTGTTGATTAGGTATTTAAATTGTATTAGGGTTTTATATAATGTAAATATTTTTTGGTTTTTAGGGGTTATAACTGCTTTTTTAGTAAAGTTGCCTATATTTTCTGTGCATTTATGACTTCCTAAAGCTCATGTGGAAGCCCCTATTGCAGGATCTATAATTTTGGCAGGGGTGTTATTAAAATTGGGGGGTTATGGCATTTTACGTTTGTTAACTGTATTTTTTTTAAATGATGTTTTTGTTAGTAAAATTTTGATAGTTATATCCTTATGGGGAGGTGTAGTTACTGCGGCTATTTGTGTAGGGCAGAGGGATATTAAATCTTTAATTGCATATTCTTCTGTGGGGCATATAGGTGTAATATTGGCAGGGGTATTAAGAAAGTTTATATGAGGGTGAGAAGGGGGAATATTAATAATAATTTCTCATGGATTTTGTTCTTCTGGGTTATTTTGTTTGGCCAATTTAATTTATGAAAAATTTAAAAGTCGTAGTTTGTATCTTTATGGGGGAATACTTAATGTAAATTCAATTATATGTTTATGGTGGTTTTTATTTTGTATTGGTAATATAGGGGCTCCCCCAAGTATTAATTTAGTTAGTGAAATTATATTATTTTGTTCTATATTTATGTATAGGAGTGTATATTTAATTATTATTATTATTATAGTTTTTCTGGGAGGTTTATATAATTTAATTATATTTATTAGTACTCAACACGGGGGGGTGATAAACTATATAAATAGAAATTGTATTAATAATTCTAGGGAATATTTATTATTATTTCTTCATTTTTATCCTATATTATTTTTTATTTTAAATATTAGGTATTTAAATAAAATTTTTTTGTTTTAAATTTAAATAGCTTAAATATAGAGCATAACGTTGAAGGTGTTAAGGTGATTATTGTGAATCTTTAGATAAGGTTTTACTGGGAAATATAAATTTTGAAAATTTATTAGAAGTGTTCAATTCACTTAGAAACTTTACATTATGGTGTATGTGCACGTAAATTTTTGGATTTTAAAGGAAAAGTTCAATTCTTTTTTTTGTAAGGTTTATATAGTTTATTTTAAAAATATTGAATTGCAAATTCAAAGAAACAAATGTTGTTTAAACTTATTAGAATGGCAGATCAGTGCATAGGATTTAAGCTTCTATTAGGAAATATTAGTATATTTCTTCTAATAATGTTGGTAGAATTAATATCTGGGGTTGTTTCATTTATTTGTGCTCTTTTAGCTGTTGCTTTTTTTACATTGTTAGAGCGTAAAGGTTTAGGTTATTTTCAGTTACGTAAAGGACCTAATAAGGTAGGTATTATAGGATTACCTCAACCTTTGGCAGATGCAGTTAAATTATTTAGTAAAGAATTAGTAAAACCCACTTTAGTTAATGTTTTCCCCTTTTTAATTTGTCCTGCTATAAGGTTATTTTTGGGATTAATATTATGGATTTTATATAATAATTATTTTATTTGTAATATAGGGGGTTTAAGAATACTTTTATTTTTATGTGTTTCAAGATTAGGAGTATATAGTGTAATAGGTGCTGGTTGATTTTCTAATTCTAAATATGCTTTATTGGGGTCAGTTCGTGCTGTAGCTCAAAGTATTTCATATGAAGTTAGAATGTCTTTAATTTTATTAAGTTGTTTGATTTTTGTAGGTAGTATAAGTTTAAGGTTATTAATAAAGTATCAATATTTTGTTTGAGTTATATTAGTAAATTTTTTTATAATAATTATGTGATTTGTTTCTTGTGTTGCTGAGACACATCGTGCTCCTTTTGATTTTGCGGAAGGAGAATCTGAGTTAGTATCAGGGTTTAATATTGAGTATGGTGGAGTGGGTTTTGCTCTTTTATTTATAGCTGAGTATAGAAATATTATATTTATAAGGGTATTAGTAGTAAGATTGTTTTTAGGGGGTGTTGTATTTATAGGTTTTTATGGGGCGGGTTTATGTATTTTTGTGGGCTTAGTAATTTGATTATTTATTTGAGTTCGGGCTAGATACCCTCGATATCGTTATGATTTATTAATATATTTAATTTGAAAAAGGTATTTGCCTAGTGTTTTAAGAATTTTGATTTTTTTAAGATCATTTATTTATCTATTGAATTAACAAGAGATAATTTATGTAAAATATTAACATTGGAAGTTAAAAATTAAGTGTTACTTATCTTTTGAATGAGTTTATTATTTATAATTTCTATAGGTTTTTCATTAAGTAGGGTATCCATAATAGTAATTCAACCTTTAAGGTTAGGGTTTATATTAATAAATATAGTTTTTATTGTAAGTGTTTTAATAGGTATAGTTATTTTTAGATGGTATGGTTATTTACTATTTTTGGTTTATGTAGGAGGTATACTAGTAATGTTCATGTATGTGATTAGGTTGATTCCTAATTTTATTTTTCTTTCTGGTAAAGTATTTTTTTATTTTTTTAGTATTTTTATTGGATTTATATTAATAAATTTTTTTATAATAAAAGACATAGTTGAGGTAAAAAATAAAAGTATTTTGATATTTAATTATGATAATTTAAGAATAGGTAAAAGAAGAATTCTTATAATATATGATAATTTTTTTTGTTATTTATTGTTGGGGTTTATTTTATTATTTGTGTTAGTAAGTGTTGTGAAAATTTGTTATTATTGTGAAGGTCCTTTACGTGTTTTTAAATTTAAATAAATGCTAAGTTCATTACGTAAAAATCATCCTGTTTTAAAAATTGTAAATGGAAGTTTGATTGATTTGCCAGCCCCTGTAAATTTATCTGTATGGTGAAATTTTGGTTCTTTATTAGGGTTATGTTTAGTTATCCAAATTGTCAGTGGTTTATTTTTAGCAATGCACTATACGTCTTGTGTTGAGATAGCTTTTGATTCTGTTATTCATATTATGCGTGATGTGAATTATGGGTGAATTCTTCGTTATATTCATGCTAATGGGGCCTCTTTTTTTTTTATTTGTTTATATTTTCATGTAGCTCGAGGTATTTATTACGGGTCATATATATTAATAGAAACTTGGAATATTGGGGTTATTTTATTATTTTTAGTTATAGGAACTGCTTTTGTTGGTTATGTATTACCTTGAGGTCAAATGTCTTTTTGAGGGGCTACAGTAATTACTAATTTAGTATCTGCTATTCCCTATATTGGGGAGATAATTGTATATTGAATTTGAGGAGGGTTTTCTGTTGATAATGCAACTCTTAGTCGGTTTTTTTGTTTTCATTTTTTATTACCTTTTGTTTTAATTGGTATGGTAGGTTTACATTTTTTATTTTTACATCAAGGAGGAAGTAACAATCCTTTGGGGATTAACTCTAATTTAGATAAAATTCCTTTTCATCAATATTATAGTTATAAAGATTTATTTGGTTTTTTTATTTTATTATTATTATTAATTGAAATTAGTTTATTATTTCCTAATGTTTTAGGGGACTCAGAAAATTTTATTCCTGCAAATCCTTTATTGACTCCTTTACATATTAAGCCTGAGTGATATTTTTTGTTTGCTTATGCTATTTTACGGTCTATTCCTAGTAAATTAGGGGGAGTTGTAAGTCTAGTGATATCTATTTGTGTTTTATTTTTTTTACCTTTTCTTCATGTTAAAGGGTGTCGGGGTTGTGGGTATAATTTATTTATACAGTTAAATTTTTGGTTAATAATTGGTTGTTTTTTTTTATTAACTTGAATTGGGGGTTGCCCAGTAGAATACCCATATGAATTTATTGGGCAAATTTTTAGGGTAATATGGTTTTTTGTATTTTTAGTACGACCTTTTTTAGATTTATTGTGACTTTATATTTTAGATTATTAAAATTATAAAGATAAAAATCTAATTTTGGTTTACAAGACCAAGGTTTTAATTAAACTATTATAACCTATCAGTTATATTTAATATTTAATATTGTTGTTGGGGTTTTATTAATTATATAAAGGTTGTTAGTATTTCATCATATAATAGATGTGTTAATTAGTAAAATTGATCAAAACATAAAAAATAAAAACAATCAATTAATAGGGGATAATTGTGGCATAAAAAAGTACTAATTAGTTAGTGATTTAAAATTGACAATTTTATGTTATTAATTAACTAACTTTTCTTAAGAATTTCTTATTATATTTAATCATTTAATAAAATATTTTATATTAACAACTTCTAATGTAATAGGTATAAATGAGTGATTGGCCCCACAAATTTCTGAACATTGTCCGTAATAAATTCCCGGTCGTCTAGGGTATAATAGAAGTTGGTTTAGTCGTCCGGGAATGGCATCTACTTTTACCCCTAAGGAAGGGATGGCTCATGAATGAATAACATCTGTTGATGATACGATAACACGTGTATTTGTTTTTATGGGTAAGATTAAGTGGTGGTCAGTTTCTAATAAGCGGAATTGACCTAACTCTAATTCATTAGTGGGGATTATATAAGAGTCAAATTCAATGTCTATGAAATCTGAATACTCATAACTTCAATACCATTGATGCCCCATAGATTTAATTGTAATTAAAGGTTGATTTGTTTCATCTAGTAAATATAATAGTCGTAGTGAAGGAAGGGCTAAGAAAAGTAAAATTAAGGCAGGGGCAAGTGTTCAAATGGTTTCAATTTTTTGTCTTTCAGTAATATTTAAACATGAAAATTTATTAGTTATAAGAATAGCTGATATATATATTACTATAGTTAGGACTATAATAATAGCAAATATGGTGTGGTCGTGAAAGAAAATAATTTGTTCTATTAGTGGAGAACAAGCGTCTTGGAATCCTAATTGTCCTCAATAGGTCATTTAAATATATAAAGCACCTGTTTCAGATAATCTATGGAAATCAACCGGTAAACGATTATCTCATTCTAAAGAGGTTGTTAAGTGGTTTGATCAGATAATTGTTCGTTGCGAAATTATACTTTCTCATACGATAAAAATAAAAAATAATACACTGGTTAGTGATAATATAGACCCTATTGAGGAAACTATATTTCATTTGGTATAGCAGTCTGGGTAGTCTGAATAACGTCGAGGCATTCCTGCTAAACCTAAAAAGTGTTGAGGGAAAAAGGTTAAGTTTACCCCTAAAAATATTGTTATAAAATGTGCTTTTGTTCATTGTTGATTTAAAGTTAATCCTGTTAGTAGAGGGTATCAATGATTAAATCCACCGAATAGTGCAAATACGGCTCCCATAGATAAAACATAGTGGAAGTGGGCTACTACATAGTAGGTATCATGAAGCATAATATCTAAAGAAGAGTTAGATAAAATAATACCAGTAAGTCCCCCTAAAGTAAATAGAAAAATAAAACCTAGAGCCCATAATATGGGTGTATTATATTTGACAGGGGAGCCGTAAATTGTTGCTAATCAACTAAATACTTTAATTCCCGTAGGAATAGCAATAATTATGGTGGCTGAAGTAAAGTAAGCTCGGGTATCTACATCTATACCAACTGTAAACATATGGTGGGCCCATACGATAAACCCTAAAAGTCCAATAGATAACATTGCATAAATTATACCTAAAGCCCCAAAAATTTCTTTTTTAAAAGAGTGATGGGAAACAATATGGGAAATGATACCAAATGCGGGTAGAATTAAAATATAAACTTCTGGATGACCAAAAAATCAAAAGAGGTGTTGATATAAAATGGGATCTCCCCCACCACTCGGGTCAAAGAAGGTTGTGTTAAAATTTCGATCAGTTAATAGTATTGTAATTGCCCCGGCTAATACTGGTAAAGATAATAACAATAAAATAGCAGTAATAAAAACAGATCAAACAAATAAAGGTAGTCGTTCTATTTGTAAGCCTTCTCACCGTATATTTATAATAGTTGTAATGAAGTTAATAGCCCCTAAAATTGAAGAGACTCCGGCTAAATGAAGGGAGAAAATTGCTAAGTCGACTGAAGGTCCTGCATGAGAGATATTTCTAGATAGGGGAGGGTAAACTGTTCAACCTGTTCCTGCCCCTCTCTCCACTGCAGAAGAAGCTAAAAGTAGGGTTAATGAAGGGGGTAGTAATCAAAATCTCATATTATTTATTCGGGGGAAGGCTATATCTGGGGCCCCTAATATTAAGGGAACCAATCAGTTACCAAATCCTCCAATTATAATAGGTATAACTAAGAAGAAAATTATAATAAAACCATGAGCAGTTACTACTACATTATATAATTGATCATCATTTAGTAGTGAACCTGGTTTACCTAACTCAGTTCGGATTATTAAACTTAATGAGGTTCCAAGTAAACCAGATCAAATACCAAAAATAAAATATAAAGTGCCAATGTCTTTATGGTTTGTTGAAAATAGTCATCGCATAATTGATAAATATAATAATAATAGGGTAAAGAATGAAACTTCTTATTATATTTAATGAAATTAAGGACTTGTAATTTTTAATATTTTTATTTGTTTTAAATATATTATACGATTTAATTATTAATATTAGTGATATATTTAAATAGAAGTATAATCTAATTAATGTACCTAATAATATGAATATAGATAAAATAAATAATTTTATATTAATTAAAGAAATTAAAATAATTAATTTAGATATAAATCCCAATAAAGGGGGTAATCCTGCTAAAGATAAGATTAAAGAAATAATAATCATATTGTTTATGTTATTTTTTTGGGTTAGTATAAATAGGTGGTTTCCTAATTCTGAACTAATTAGATGTATTAGAGGGATAGAGATAATAATATAATTAATAAAATAAAATAAAGTTAAAGAGCTATTAAATAAAATTATTGTTATTATTCAACCTAAATGGGAAATAGAAGAGTATGTGATAATTATCTGTAAATTAGTTTGATTTAATGCTATAAGACTCCCCGTTAGTGTGGATATAATGGAAATTAATATAATTAGTATAAGATTTGAATTTATTAGTCTTAGTATAAATAAAGGGGCTAATTTTTGCCAGGTTAATAATAAAAATAAAGTTCTTCAAGGTATTTGTTTACTAATATTAGGGAGCCAAAAATGTATAGGGGCCCCTCCCAATTTTAAAATTAAAGATAATAAAATTAAAGTATTTATTATACTATTAAATATAGAGTACCATGTTAGGTTGTAAATATATATTATAATAGATCTAAAAATTAATATTCTAGAGCTTATTCTTTGAATAATAAAGTATTTTATAGAAGCTTCAGCTTCTAGTATTTTACCTTTAATATTTATTAAAGGTAAAAATCTTATTAAGTTTAATTCTAGCCCTATTCATATAGTTAATCAATGAGAGGAGGATAAAGAAAATATAGTACCTAAGACTATAATTAAAATAAATAAAAAATTAGAAGGAAAAAATTTGTTATTCATAAAAGGTAGAACAGCTTCGAAGTGCTCAAAATAAAGTTAGCAGCCTTATTTTATTACCTAATTACCTTTTTATTTTAACCAATTAAGAGAACCCTGGTTTCACTCGTGTAATAAACCTATAAGTAAGATAATTAAAAAAATAATAGACCTTGTTAAAGGTCAGTGGGTATTTGATTGTATAATGTTTATTGTTAAGGGTATAAGTAAGATAATTTCTACATCAAAAATTAAGAAAATCACAGCCAACAAGAAAAATCGTATTGAGAAAGGGGCACGGGTATAAATAGAAGGATCAAAACCACACTCAAAAGGTGAATTTTTTTCTCGATCTTTATAAGATCGTTTATTAATAATTAAACCTAGAATTAATAAAAATACGTTTAAAATGATAATAATAGTAGTGTAAATAATAAACCTTAACATAAACACAGAAGGGTGACCTTATAATTTATAACATCAATATAATCCGTTCATACCGGCGCAGTGTCCCAGCGAAGTAAATAAATTTACAATTTTTTAATTAACAGTTAAATGCCTCTGATTTGGCTTTTCACTGTGGTATAAAAGAAATAATCTTTCTTTATGATTGCAAATCATATCTTCTATATAAAGTATAATACCCTATGAGCCTCATCAATAAATGCAGGTGTATAAGATTAATCATACTACATCTACAAAATGTCAATATCAGGCAGCTGCTTCAAACCCAAAATGGTGATTGGTTGAAAAATGGTGATATATGATTCGTATAAGACAAGTAACTAAAAATAAGGAACCAATAATTACATGTAATCCGTGAAATCCTGTAGCTACAAAAAAAGTAGCACCATATACTCTATCTGAGATAGAAAAAGATGCTTCTATATACTCTTCTGCTTGTAAAACGGTAAAATATATCCCTAAAGTAACAGTTATAATTATAGATTGAATAGAGTCTTTGTAATTTCCGTGTATAAGGGAGTGGTGGGCTCAGGTAACTGTTACACCTGAAGCTAATAAAATAGCAGTATTTAATAGAGGGACTTGAAAGGGATTTAAAGGGTTAATATAAACAGGGGGTCAGCAGGCACCAATTTCTGTATTAGGAGCTAAACTACTATGAAAATAAGCTCAAAAAAAAGCAAAAAAGAAACATACTTCTGAGGTAATGAATAAAATTATACCTAATCGTATACCTAAAGATACTTTTAGGGTGTGAAATCCTTGAAAAGTTCTTTCTCGGATAATGTCTCGTCATCATTGGAATATTGTTATTAAAATTAAAAATAACCCAATAATAAGAGTAGTAATATTTTGACTATGAAATCATGATGTTAATCCTACAGTTAAAAACATTGCTCCTAATGAGCCAGTTAAAGGTCATGGACTAAATTCTACAAGATGGAAAGGGTTTCGAGTCAT